AAGTCAAATGGAATTAAAATTTATAATTAATTCAAATGGAATATAATGAATTTTGAAGTCAAATGGAATTAAAATTCATAATTAATTCAAATGGAATATAATGAATTTTGAAGTCAAATGGAATTAAAATTTATAATTAATTCAAATGGAATATAATGAATTTTGAAGTCAAATGGAATTAAAATCTATAATTAATTCAAATGGAATAAAATAAATTTTGAAGTCAAATGGAATTAAAATTCATAATTAATTCAAATGGAATATAATGAATTTTGAAGTCAAATGGAATTAAAATTTATAATTAATTCAAATGGAATATAATGAATTTTGAAGTCAAATGGAATTAAAATTCATAATTAATTCAAATGGAATATAATGAATTTTGAAGTCAAATGGAATTAAAATCTATAATTAATTCAAATGGAATATAATGAATTTTGAAGTCAAATGGAATTAAAATTCATAATTAATTTAAATGGAATATAATGAATTTTGAAGTCAAATGGGATTAAAACTCATAATTAATTCAAATGGAATATAATGAATTTTAAAGTCAAATGGAATTAAAATTTATAATTAATTCAAATGGAATATAATGAATTTTGAAGTCAAATGGAATTAAAATTCATAATTAATTCAAATGGAATATAATGAATTTTGAAGTCAAATGGAATTAAAATTTATAATTAATTCAAATGGAATATAATGAATTTTGAAGTCAAATGGAATTAAAATCCATAATTAATTCAAATGGAATATAATGAATTTTGAAGTCAAATGGAATTAAAATTTATAATTAATTTAAATGGAATATAATGAATTTTGAAGTCAAATGGGATTAAAACTCATAATTAATTCAAATGGAATATAATGAATAGTATATATTTATATAGAAATATAGATTAGATAATAAAAAAGTGAATATAAATATTATTATATTAAAATGAGTAAAATTCATATTTTTTTAATAAAAAATTTAATTTTTGTTTAAAAATTAGTTAAAAAATGTTAATAATAAATAAAAATTTATATTTAAATAATTTATAAAAAAGTTAATATTTAAATTTAATAAATTAATGAAAGTTAAATTTAGAAATTTTTAATAATTATTGGTAAATTTAGTGCCAGCATCAGCGGTTAAACTAAAATTAAGAATTAATTTTTTCAATAAGAATAAAATAAAGTTATAAAATATTAAAAAATATTTATTTTAAGAGAATTTTATATAAAAAATAATTTTTTTATGGTGAAATATGTAAAAATTTAAATTTATATAAATAAAAAAAATTTAATTTAAAAATTTATAAAATAAACTAGGATTAGATACCCTATTATAATAAATAAAAAATAATTATTAAAGTATTAAATGATAAATCATTAAATTTAATAGATTTGGCGGTATTTTATTCAATTTAGGGGAACTTGTTTAGTAATTGATATTCCACGATAAGAAATACTTAATTATATATTTATGTATTGCTGTTTAAAAATTTATTTTAAAGATAAATTAAAATTTATTAAAGTAAAATAATTCAAGTCAAAATATAGTATAGTTAAGATTTAATGAGTTACAATAAATTAAATTTATATGAATTTTTAAATTTAAGTTTAAAATGAAGGTGGATTTAAAAGTAAATTTAATAAATAAATTAAATTGAAAAATGTTTTAAAATATGTACAAATTGCCCGTCACTTCCAATTAAATGGAATAAGTCGTAACAAAGTTTAAATACCGGAAGGTGTTTATTGAGAATAAAAATTTTAGTTTAATAAAAAATAATTTATTTACAATAAATAGAATAATAAAGGTTATTAAAATTTTATTATAAAAAATAATTAAATTTATTAGTGTGTAAATTAAATTAAATAAAATTATTTAAAAATTTTTTGTTTAAGTAATAGAATTGAATAAATTTTTTAAATTATATTAATAGTAAAGAAATTGAATTTTATGGAAAATAAAAAAGTAAATTTAAAATGTTGTATCTTTTGTATCAGAGTTTATTAATTAAAAAATTAAAATTTAATATTTCTCGAATTTTAAAGATCTAATTTTTAATGATAGTTAATGTGAAATAATTATTAAAAATTAAAAATTAGTAGTGAAAAGTTAAACGGTTTAAATGATATCTAGTTTTTTTAGAATTGAATTTAATTCAGCATTAATTTTTTTTTTTATTATTTATTATAATAAAATAATTTAATAGAAAATATTTAAGGGATAAACTATAAATATAATTAATAATTTAAATAAAATTTTTAATAAAAATATTTATAGTAATAGAAATTTTTAATAAGTATTTTATAATTTATAATTATAAAGAAGATAATTTTAATTTAAATTTTAAAGTTTATAAAAAAAATATTGAATAAATATTATTATGATAAAATGATAAAATTAGTAAAATAAAATATTTAATAATAATAATAATTAAAAATTAATATTAAAGAATTAGACAAAAATTTTATTCACCTGTTTATCAAAAACATGGTCTATAGAATATAATTATAGATTAGTTCTGCCCAATGAGGATTAACTTTAATGGCTGCAGTATATTGACTGTACAAAGGTAGCAAAATCAATTGTTTTTTAATTAGAAACTGGAATGAAAGAATTCATGAAATAAAAATTGTTTCAATATTAAAAATTGAATTTAAAATTTAAGTTAAAATGCTTAAATGTAATTATTAGACGAGAAGACCCTATAGAATTTAATAAAATTTAATAATAAAAATTTTTTTGTAAATAAATTTTTATTTTTAATTATATTTAATTGGGAGGATTATAAAATTTAATAAACTTTTATTATTTTTATAACATAGATAAATGAATTTTTGATTATTATTATAATTAAAAGAAAAAATTACCTTAGGGATAACAGCGTAATATTTTTGGAGAGATCAAATTGATAAAAGTGTTTGCGACCTCGATGTTGAATTATGATATAATTTAAGTGAAGAAATTTAAATTGTTAGTCTGTTCGACTATTAAAATCATACATGATTTGAGTTCAGATCGGTGTGAGCCAGATCGGTTTCTATCTATAATATATAAAAATTTTTTTGTACGAAAGGACTAAAAATTTAAAATATTTTTTTTGAATATTGAATAAAATTAATATTATTATTATATAAGTAAAGTTTATATTTAGATTATAAAAATTATTAAAAATAATATAATAATTTACATAATTATTATTTTTCAATTATTAAGAATTTTATTAGTTTTTTTAGGTTCATTAATTGGAGTAGCTTTTTTTACTTTATTAGAACGAAAAATTTTAAGGTATCTTCAAGATCGTAAAGGTCCAAATAAAGTTGGAATAATAGGAATTTTTCAACCTTTTAGAGATGCTATTAAATTATTTTTAAAAGAAAATATTATTTTATTTAGTAGATATTTATATATATTTAGTCCAATAATAGGATTTATTATTAGAGTAATGGCTTGTCAAGGTTTTAAGAGATATATAATAGGTGGTTTTAAATATTCAATATTATTTTTAGTAGGAGTAATAATAATAATTTCTTATATAATTATATTAGGTAGATGAGCTTCAAATTCTCATTATTCATTATTAGGTGGTGTACGTTCAGTAATTCAAGGTTTATCTTATGAAGTTTGTATATTTTTTTGTTTTTTTAGATTTTATTTATATTTAGGTGGGTTTAAAATATCAATATTAATAAATTTTAAATTTTATCCATTTATTTTAGTTAATTTTATGTTATTTATATTATTTGTAATTTGTATTTTAGCTGATTTAGGACGTGTTCCTTTTGATTTAATGGAAGGGGAATCAGAGTTGGTATCAGGATTTAATACTGAATATATGGGTGTTGGGTTTGGATTATTTTTTTTAGCGGAAAATATATTATTATTAATTTTAATAGAGTGATTAGTAGTTATATTTTTTAATCAAATTCCAGGATCAATAATATTTAGATTTTTTTCATTATTTATATGTTTAATAATAATTATTATTCGGGGGGTATTTCCTCGTTTTCGATTTGATAAATTACAATATTTTTGTTGATTTACAGTTTTACCTTGGTCAATAATAATAGTTATATTAATTGGTATTTATAAATATATATTATTTATTAATTAAATTATTTTGGCAGAATAGTGCATTAAATTTAGAATTTAATTATATATTAAAAATTTTAATATAAATAATAAATAATTATTTTTTACGATTAAATAATTAAAGTTAATAGAAAAATTATTTTCTATTTTATATTTTCAAAATATAAGCTTATTTAGCTAATTAACTAAAAAATAAAAAAATTTCATATTTTATTAATAAGACTATGGATAAAGAAAAATAAGAAGTAAATAATTGTATAAATTTGACTTATTGAAATAAAGGGATATTCAATTTCTTTCCCCCCTAATCAAGTTAATATAAAAAATGAAGAAAATAATAATCAAAATGTAAATTTATTAAAAAAATTAAATTTTGGTAAATTATTATTATTTAAATTTATTCACGGAAGGATTAGTAAAATTAAAATTGATATTAATAATGCAATTACACCTCCTAATTTATTAGGAATAGCACGTAAGATTGCATAGGCAAATAAAAAATATCATTCTGGTTTAATATGAGATGGGGTAACTATAGGATTTGCAGGGGTAAAATTATCTGGGTCACCTAAATAGTAAGGAAATTGAAGAATAAAAATAAAAAATATCATTAAAATAATAGAAAAAGTAATTGAATCTTTAAATAAAAAATAAGGATAAAAAATAATTTTATTAATATTACTATTAGAACCTATAGGATTATTAGATCCAGTATTATGAAGAAATATTAGGTGGATGATAACAAATAAAAGAATAATAAATGGTAGAATAAAATGAAAAGAGTAAAATCGGTTTAATGTGGGGTTATTAACAGAAAATCCTCCTCAAATTCATTCAACAATCATAGAACCTAAATAAGGGATTGCAGAAATTAAATTTGTGATTACTGTAGCTCCTCAAAGAGATATTTGACCTCATGGTAATACATATCCAAGGAAAGCAGCAGCTATAGTTAATAAAAAAATAATTACACCAACTGTTCAAGTTTCTTTTAATATATAAGAGTAATAATAAATACCTCGGCCAATATGAATAAATATACAAATAAAGAATAAAGAGGCTCCATTTATATGAATTAAACGTATTATTCAACCTTGGTTAATATCTTTTATAATATGAATTACTCTATCAAATGCTGCAAAAATTGATGGGCAATAATGAAGAGATAGAAATAATCCTGAAATAATTTGGATAATTAAACAAAGTCCTAAAAGTGATCCTAAATTTCATCAATAATTAATATTTATAGGAGAGGGGAGATAAATTAATGAATTAGAAAATATTTTTATTAAAATATGGGTTTTTAATAATGATTTATTCATTTATTTTTTTTTAAAAAAAAAAATTAAATTAATTTTTTTATAGGTTTTTTAATTTTAAAAATAATTTTAGTAACAAAAATTATTAGTAATAATACTAATAAAATTAAAAAAATGTTAAACTTAATATTTTTATAATTTACAATATTAAAGTTTGGTATAAAAAGATTGATGTCTTGTTGAATAAGATTATTTTTATTAAATAAATAATTTAAATTTATTAAAAATTCTTTATTTGTAAAAGTGTAGAAAATAAATGAAGTTATTAATATAATAATTAAAAATTTTAAAAATAAATTTTTTTTTGAAATTTTAGTTTCTTCTGCTATAAAGGTTAAAATTAAAGAAAATAAAACTAAAAGTCCTCCAGTTATTATAAAAAAAGTTAAATAAGAGAAAAATGTTGAATTAAAAATTTTAGTTGTATTTAAAGCTGAAATAATTGAGTATAAAATTAACCAAGTAAATAATTCTATAGCTGTTAATTTTTTTATTAAAATTAAGAAAATTAAAATTGATAATATTAAAGATGAAAAAATTGAGTAAAATATAAAAATAATTGATTTGTTCATTTTCAAAAAATAGTTTAATAAAAAACATTAATTTTGGAGATTAAAAATATATAGATTTAAATATTTTTTTGAAGCTTTAAAATTATATTTATCTTTAATTTACAAGATTAAAATTTTTTTTAAACTATAAAGCTTAAATTTATTTAAAATAAAAATAATAATATAATTAATTATATAGTTTTTGATAATAGAAATAAAAATTTTTTTAGTTATAGTAGTTTTAATTTTAATTGTTAAATTTATAAATCATTTTTTTTTATATTTAATATGTATGGAGTTTTTAGTTTTAACAATTTTATTTATTATATATGAGTATTTAAATTATATAAATTTAGAGTATTTTTATTTAATTTTTATAGTTATATTTGTTCTTGAAGGAGTAATAGGTTTAACTATTTTATTAAATTTAATTTATTATAAAGGTAGAGACAAAAATAAAAATTTATTATTAATAATATGATAAAATTTATTATATTTATTATATTTAGAATTGGTTTATTAAATTTTTGTTATATAAATTTGTATATGTGTTGTTTATTAGTTATATTTTTTATATTAATTAATATTAATTTAATTTTTAATTTATTTAATTTAGTAAATATAACTTTTTCAATTGATTTTTATTCAATATATTTAATTATTTTAAGAATTTTTATTATTAGATTAATATTGATAATTTCAATAGAAAAATTTAGAATGTTTTTAATTTTATTATTATTATTATTATTAATTTTAAGATTTTCAACAATAAATTTTTTAATATTTTATTTTATATTTGAAGCAAGATTAATTCCAATTTTTTTATTAATTGTATATAATGGTTATTCATTTGAACGTTATGAAGCTGCTATATATATATTTTTTTTTACAATAATTTCTTCTTTACCATTTTTAATAATTATTATTTATATTATAGAAAATTTTGGCACTTTAATATATTTAATATTAGAAATTTTACAAATTAAATTAAGAAGTTTTATTTTTTTGGTTATATTAATAGTATTTTTAGTAAAAATACCAATATTTTTTTTTCATATTTGACTCCCTAAAGCTCATGTAGAAGCTCCAGTATATGGGTCAATAATTTTAGCAGGAGTATTGTTAAAATTAGGAAGATATGGAATTTTACGTTTAGCTCAATTTTTTCCTTATAGTTTAATAAAATTAAGATCTTTTATTATTTCAGTAAGATTAGTTGGGGGTGTAGTAATAAGATTAGTTTGTTTAGTTCAAGTTGATATAAAAATGTTAGTTGCTTATTCTTCTGTTGTTCATATAAGAATATTAATTGCTAGATTAATAACTTTAAGAAAAATTGGTTTTATTGGTTCATATTTAATAATAATTGGGCATGGATTATGTTCATCAGGATTATTTTATATTGTAAATATTAATTATGAATATAGAGGAAGACGATTTTTATATTTAAATAAAGGGACAATTAATTTAAATTCTTCATTAACAATATGGTGATTTTTATTATGTATTAGAAATTTTTCTGCACCAATTAGTTTAAGTTTAATTGGAGAAATTTTAATGTTAATAAGATTAGTATCATTAGATTACTTAAATTTATTTTATTTAATAATATTATGTTTTATTAGAGCTGCTTATTCATTGTATTTATTTAGTTATACTCAACATGGTCAAATAAATCAATTATATATAAAATTTTTTTACGTTAATGTAAAGGAATATATAATTTTATTTCTTCATTGATTTTATTTAAATATAATGACTTTTTGTTTAAATTATTTTATAATTTATTTAAATAGTTTAAGAAAAATTCTAATTTGTGGAATTAGAGATATAATAGTTATTTTAAATAATTGTATATATATATATTTATTTATTGATGATAAATAGGTTTATTACATTTATTATTTTTTTAGTTATAATATATTTTAATAAAGTAGTATTTTTTCATTGAAGATTAATAATATTAAATTCTTTAAATATAGAATTTATTATTTTAATTGATTGAATTTCAATAATTTTTTTAAGTTTAGTAAGATTAATTTCAAGATTTGTTTTATTATATAGAGTAAGATATATAAATGGGGATAAAACTTTAAATCGATTTTTTTATTTAATTTTATTATTTGTTTTTAGAATAATGTTAATAATTTTAAGACCAAATATTATAAGATTAATATTAGGATGAGATGGATTAGGGTTAGTTTCTTATGGGTTAATTATTTATTATCAGAATTGAAAATCTTTTAATAGAGGAATAGTTACAGTTTTATTAAATCGATTAGGAGATGTGGGTATTTTAATAATAATTAGATTATTAATAATTAAAGGTTCATGAAATTTATTTTTTTATTTTAATGAAATAAATTTAATTGTAGTATTATTAGTTGTTAGAGCATGCACAAAAAGAGCTCAAATTCCTTTTTCTGTATGATTACCATTAGCAATAGCTGCTCCAACACCAGTTTCTTCATTAGTTCATTCATCAACATTAGTAACAGCAGGAGTTTACTTATTAATTCGATTTAATATATTTATATTCAGAGGAGTTAAAATATATTTATTAATAATAGCTAGATTAACTATATTAATATCAGGATTTTCAGCAAATTTTGAAAATGATTTAAAGAAAATTATTGCTTTATCAACATTGAGTCAGTTAGGTTTAATAATAAGAATTTTATCATTAGGAGAGATAGAAATAGGCTATTTTCATTTAATTATACATGCATTATTTAAATCATTATTATTTATATGTAGTGGTTTAATTATTCATTTAATATTAAATAATCAGGATATTCGAATTATAGGGAATTTAGTGGGCTTTTATCCTTTAACAAGAGTTATTTTTTTATTTTCTTCAATATCATTATGTGGATTACCATTTTTATCCGGATTTTATTCAAAGGATTTAATTATAGAAGCATTTTTAATACAGAAAATAAATATATTTAGAATTATCATAATTTTTTTTGCTACTATATTCACAGTTTCCTATAGAATTCGTTTAATTTATTTAGTTTTTTTAAATCATATTAGAAAATTAAATTTTTTTTTTTTTAATAATGAGGATAAATTTATATTAAAGTCAATATATGGATTATTTATTTTATCAATTTGTGGCGGGTATATATTTATAAATTTATTTTTTTACATTGAAAAGATTATTATTTTAAAATTTTTTGAGAAAAATTTAATTTTCATTATTTTATTTATAGGAGTGATATTAGGAATTAAAATTTCTCAATCTAAAAGAAAGTATTCATTATTTATAAAAATTTTCTTAAGAAAAATATTAGGGTTAGAATTTATTTTAAATTTAATTTACTTTAATCCCATAAAAAATTCTTTTAAATTTTATCAAATTGATAAGGGAGTTATTGAGTATATTCAAGTTGGAGGGATAAAGAACTTTATAATAGAAATTTTAGAATTTTATAATTTAGATTATTTAGTTTTAAAAAGAATTTTATTTTTTTTCATTTGTTTAATATTAATTTTTTTATTTTTTTATTAAAATTTAAATAGCTTAATGAAAGAGTTTGATATTGAAGATATCAAGGTGATTTTAAATCTTTAAATAAATTTATAAATAAAATTATTAATTTTTTAATGAAATTAAAATGTTTTTTTTAAACTATATAAACTTTAAAATAGTAATATTAATTAAATATTATTTATTAAGTTAGAAGCTTAATTTTATCTATTTTTTAATTGGGGGGGGGTCCAATAAGATTATTAACAATAATCAGCCTCTTTTTTGGCTTCAATTAAATTAAAAATAAAAATGGGTTAAATTAACCAGAAATTTAAGTCGAAATTAAATCGTAAGTATTTACTTCATTATTAAGATTTAAATGAAAATTTAATTTTTATATGCAATATAAATGTTATATATATTTAACTAAAATCCTACTTTAATCAAATTAGAGTATTAAAATTATATTCATAAAATAAACCAATAAATAAAATAATTATAATAGAAAAGAATCTAAAAAATCATAAGGAATTATAATTTATTATAGGAATAATTGTAATTAAAACAATAAATTCAATATCAAAAATTAAAAAAATTATTGAGATAATAATAAATTGATTTGAAATTCTGTAATTTGTAGGATTTAAGGGGTTAAAACCACATTCAAATGGTGAAGATTTATCAAAATCATAATATTTTTTTTTTGAAAATATAAAATTAATAAAAATTAAAATGGATATAATTAAAATAGGGATAATAGATAAAATTATAATTGATAGAATTATCTATAATAATAGGAATTATATTATTTAATTGGAAGTTAATTGTAATATTTATACTATATAGATAGAATGATCATCAGTAAATTCATGTGTAAACAAATAATCACACAATATCAACAAAATGTCAATATCAAATTGCTGCTTCATAACCAAAGTGATGATTTTTGGAAAAATGATTTATGTATATTCGAATAGAACAAATAATTAAAAATAAAGTTCCAATAATTACATGAATACCATGAAATCCAGTAGTTAAAAAAAAAATTGATCCAAAACATGAGTCAGAAATTGTAAATGGTGCTTCTTTATATTCAATAAATTGAAAAAACGAAAAAATAATTCCTAATATAATTGTATTAATTAATGAATAATAAGATATTTTTATTTTATTAAAAATTAAACAATTGTGAGATCAAGAGATTGTTATTCCTGAAGAAATTAAGATAATAGAATTTAATAATGGAATATCATAAGGGTTAAATATTTTAATTCCTTTAGGTGGTCATAATGCTCCAATTTCAATTCTAGGTGATAAGGAAGAATGAAAGTAAGTTCAAAAAAAAGAAATAAAAAAAAAGATTTCTGAAATGATAAAAAGAATTATTCCAAATCGTATGTTGTTTATAACAAATTTTGTATGACATCCTTGAAATGTTCTTTCTCGTGTTACATCACGTCATCATTGAAATAAAATAAAAGATAATGAAATAGTTCTTATAAAAATTAAAATATTTGAATAGAAATAAAATCATTTAATTATACCTAAAAGTAAAAAAAGTACATTAAATGATAATAAAATTGGTCATGGTCTTAAAGTAACTAAATGATATGGATGATTAGAATTATTCATAAATATAAAATTTAATTTAAATTTATAAATTAAATTTCATTTGAATATAGAGAACTTAAAGTTATAAAAACATAAGATTGAATAATTGAGACAGAAATTTCTAATGTTAAGAGGAGTATTTGAATAGTTAATAAAATGAATAAAATATAATTATTAATAATATTTTCTTCAGTTGAACCTAATAAGCATAAAAGAAGATGACCAGCAACTATATTTGCTGAAAGTCGAATAGCTAAAGTTCTAGGTCGGATAATATTACTAATTGTTTCAATTATAACTATAAATGGTATAAGAATTGAAGGTGTTCCTAAAGGAATAAGATGAGAAAGTATATGTTTCGAAAAATTAAATCAACCATAGAATATAATTCCTAATCAAATTGGTAAAGATAAAGTTAATGAAATTACAAGGTGTCTAGTTGGGTTAAAAATATAAGGAAATAAACCTAAAAAATTAAAAGTTAAAATTATGAAGAAAATTATTAAAAAGAAATTAATATTATTATAATTTTTAGTTTTTAAAAGATTATTTATTTCTTTGAATAAAAATATAAGAAGTAAATTAATAAAAATAAAAAATTTATTTTTTTTAAATCAAAATGAATAAGGTATAAATAAGGGAATAAAAATTATGAAAATTCAATTTAATTCAAATCAATGATTTAAAGAAGTTGCTGGGTCAAAAATTGAAAATAGATTTAATAACATTAAATTTTTCAGTTTAAATTATATATATTTATATTAGTAATTAAAGGTTTAGGTGAATGAATAATAGAAAAATTAAATTTAATTAAAATTATAAATATAAAAAAATTTATATAAATATATAAATAAAATCATTTAAGAGGTCTTAATTGAGGTATAAAAGAATATTTTTAAAAAAATAATTTTTAAATGACATTTAAATGTTATATATTAACTAATTCTTTTCATTAAGGGTAGGTGTAATATTACCAATAGAAAGTTTAAGAGACTTTAGCTTACTTTAAGCTTCTTAATGAAAAAAAAATAATTTAATTAAATGATTTTATTCAATTAATAAAATAAGGTAAGTTTGTAGCTTCAATTATAATAGGTATAAAAGAATGGTTTGCACCACAAATTTCTGAACATTGACCAAAAAATAATCCTGGACGGTTAATAAAGATAAAAGCTTGGTTAATTCGTCCAGGAGTGGCATCTATTTTTACTCCTAAGGATGGAATAGTTCAGGAATGAATAACATCAGTTGAGGTAAAAAGAATACGAATTGGAGTATTAATAGGTAAAATTACACGATTATCTACATCAAGAAGACGAAATATTCAATGATTTATTTCTTCATAATTTTGTATGTAGGATTCAAATTCAATATTAAAAAAATCAGATATTTCATATTGTCAATATCATTGATGTCCAATAGTTTTTAAAGAAATAATAGGAGTATTAGTTTCTTCAAGTAAATAAAGAATTTTTAATGAAGGAGATGCAATAAATAAAAGAGTAATTATAGGGATAATTGTTCAAATAAATTCAATTAAATGATTATGAATTATAAATCGATTGGTAAATTTATTATAAATTAGAAATAATATGATATAGGAAATACATGTGGTAATTAAAATAATAATTATTAAAGTTAAATCATGAAAAAAAATTAATTGATCTATATTAGGAGTGTTAGAATCTTGAGTTGAATATGAATTTCATGTATGAATTTATAATAAAAGTTAAAAACTTTATTATTGGTGTTTAAAACCAATGTACTAATCTACCATATTATAAAAAAATAGAATTTAATAAATAAAATATTTAATTAAAAATTTTTGGAATTTCTAAATATGAATGGTTTAAAGGTGGGGAATAATGGAATCATTCAATATTTGATGATGTAAAAAATTTAAATAATGAAATTCGTTGAGAAATAAAAGCTTCTCAAATAATAAAAATTAAAAAAATTAATGATAAAAATGAAATTAGTGAACCAATTGAGGATAAAATATTTCAACATATAAATATATCTGGATAATCAGAATATCGTCGTGGGAAACCATTTAATCCAAGAAAATGATGGGGAAAGAATGTTAAATTTACTCCAAAGAATATTATAATAAATTGAATTTTTAATATTTTTTTATTTAATGAGAATCCAAAAAATAAGGGGAATCAGTGAATAAATCCAGCGATAATAGCAAAAACAGCTCCTATAGATAAAACATAATGAAAATGTCCAATTACATAATAAGTATCATGAAGAATAATATCTAAAGAAGAATTAGATAAAATAATTCCTGTTAGTCCTCCTATTGTAAATAAAAAAATAAAACCTATACTTCAAATTATTGATGGGGAGTAATTAATTTTTGATCCATAAATTGAAGCTAATCATCTAAAAACTTTAATACCAGTAGGGATAGCAATAATTATTGTTGCTGAAGTAAAATAAGCTCGAGTATCAACATCTAATCCTACAGTGAATATATGATGAGCTCAAACAATAAATCCTAATAATCCAATAGTAATTATAGCATAGATTATACCTAAAGATCCAAAAATTTCTTTTTTTCCACATTCATTAGTAATAATATGAGAAATAATCCCAAATCCAGGTAAAATTAGAATATAAACTTCAGGATGACCAAAAAATCAAAATAAGTGTTGATATAAAATTGGGTCTCCTCCTCCAGCTGGGTCAAAAAAGGAAGTATTAAAATTTCGATCAGTTAATAATATAGTAATAGCTCCAGCTAAAACTGGAAGGGAAAGAAGAAGAAGAATAGCTGTAATTAAGACTGATCAAGCAAATAATGGAATAAAATTTAATGAAGGGGTTTTGGAATGTATATTTAAAATTGTTACAATAAAATTAATAGCACCTATAATAGAAGAAATTCCTGCAATATGAAGAGAAAAAATTCCAAGATCAACAGAAGGTGAATTATGTCCTATAATAGAAGATAAGGGAGGATATAGAGTTCATCCAGTTCCAACACCTGAACCAATAATATTTCTTGAAAGTAAAAATGATAGAGATGGGGGGAGTAATCAAAATCTTATATTATTTATACGAGGAAAAGCTATATCAGGGGCTGCTAATATAAGAGGAACAAGTCAATTTCCAAATCCCCCAATTATAAAAGGTATAACTATAAAAAAAATTATAATAAATGCATGAGCAGTAACTAAAGTATTATAGATTTGATCATTTCCAATTAATTTTCCTGGAGTACCTAATTCTATACGAATAATTATTCTTAAAGCTGATCCAATTATTCCGGATCATAATCCAAAAATAAAATATAAAATTCCAATGTCTTTATGATTAGTAGAATATAATCATTTTTTCAATACTATGACTGATAAAAGTGATAAATTGTAAATTTATTTATGAAATAAAAATTTCTAGTATTAAAATCTTATAATTTAAAATAAAATATTAAATTGCAAATTTAAAAATATAGAAACTATTAAGATTTATAAAAAAATTATATTTTTAACTTTGAAGGTTAAAGGATTTAAATATCCTAAAATCTTAAGGATAAAAAATTATGAATAAAAATCTAGAAATTAAAAATCTAGGTAAAAAAATTATAGAAAAATAAGTAAGAGTTCTAAAATTTATTATATAATTAAATTTAATTAATGATAAATTAAGAAATTTGATTAAGATATTTAAATATAAAATAATTGATAATGTTGAAAAAGTTAATAAAATTCAGATAAAAAATATTTGATTTTCTTTAATTAAATAAAGTGTTCTAAAGTATTTAATAGAAAAAGAGGTTATTGGAGGAATTATTCTTAAATTAATTAATGAAAATGAAAAAAAAAATATAAAATAATTTGAATTTATAGATCTTGATAGAATTTTTAATCTAATATTATTAAAAGAATTTAAATAATTTAATATCATACAAATAATAAAAAGGAAAAAAGAATAAAAAATAAAAAAAATTAAAAAAATTTTTAAATCAATAATAATAGAAAAGATTATTCAACAAGAATTATTAATAGAAGAAAAAGCTATTAAAATTTTAAAATTATTATGAAAAATAGATTTAATAGTTCTAAAAATAATAGTAAGGAAACATATAAATATAAAAAATGAGTTTATATTTGAAGGTAAATTTATAATAATTAAAAATGAAATAAATTTATTACTAGTTGAAAATAAAAAAATTAATAGTCAATTTATATTTTTGTAAATAAATGGGGGTAATCATGAAAATGGAAAAAGTCCAATCTTTAGTGCTAAGGCTAAGTATAATCATAATAAAAAATTTTCTAAATTATAATTGAAATTTAATGATCAAATTAGAATAATTCTTGAAGTGGATTGGATTAGGAAAAATGAAGGAATTATTGAGGTTGAACTATTTGATTGAATTAATATAAATATAAAAATTATAGTATTAATTTCAAGTAAAATTCATAAAAAATTTAAATTTGAGGAGGTTAGTGCTAGAATGTTAGATGAAATTATTAATAAAATAGAAATATTATTTATAAATTTATTATTAAATGATGAATTTAAATTTAATTTTAAAATTTTTTTAATATTATAGAATAAATTAATATATGGTTAGAGTATGAATCTAAAAGCTTACTTAGCTGATCTATAATATATATATATATAAATATTTAAATACATAAATTAATATATTTTAGTGTTTATGCATAAAAATTTTTGAAGTTTTTGGGAGTTTAAAATAAACTAAATATAAAATAAAAATATTCATTATATTAAAGATAAATATAGAAATAATATAAATAAGATTTGAAATTTAAAATAAAAAAAGAATAAAATATTCATTATATTAAAGATAGTTTATAAAATTATAAATGTAAATATTATATTAAAGATAAAATTAATAAAATTTTATTAAATTAATTTTCTTTAAAGGATAATATTATAAATAAAAATTCCTTTAAAAGGATGAATTCATTCTAGAAGTTTCATTAAAAAAGACTACTTCATTCAAAGGACCCATTCACTAAGCAAAATCTCATTCAAAGGACAATCCCATAAACAAATTCCATTCAAAGGATTAACTCACTGAACAAAATCCCATTCAAAGGGCAATTCTCTAAATAAAAATTCCTTTAAAAGGATGAGTTCATTTAAATAGCTTCATCTAAAAGGCTAACCCATTCAAAGGACCAATTCACTAAGCATGATCCCCTTCAAAAGACAAATTCACTAAGTAAACCCCTATTCAAAGGATAATTCCGTAAACAAAAATTCCTTAAAAAGGGTAAGTTCATTTAGGTAATCTCATTTAAAAGGCTGCCCCATTCAAAAGATAAACTCACTAAGCAAAATCTCATTCAAAGGACAATCCCATAAACAAATTCCATTCAAAGGATTAACTCACTGAACAAAATCCCATTCAAAGGGCAATTCTCTAAATAAAAATTCCTTTAAAAGGATGAGTTCATTCAGATAGCTTCGTCTAAAAGGTTAACCCATTCAAAGGGCAATTCTCTAAATAAAAATTCCTTTAAAAGGATGAGTTCATTTAAATAGCTTCATCTAAAAGGCTATCCCATTTAAAGGACCAATTCACTAAGCATGATCCCCTTCAAAAGACAAATTCACTAAGTAAACCCCTATTCAAAGGATAATTCCGTAAACAAAAATTCCTTAAAAAGGGTAAGTTCATTCAGGTAATCTCATTTAAAAGGCTGCCCCATTCAAAAGATAAACTCACTAAGCAAAATCTCATTCAAAGGACAATCCCATAAACAAATTCCATTCAAAGGATTAACTCACTGAACAAAATCCCATTCAAAGGGCAATTCTCTAAATAAAAATTCCTTTAAAAGGATGAGTTCATTCAGATAGCTTCGTCTAAAAGGTTAACCCATTCAAAGGACAATTCCGTAAGTAAAAATTCCTTTAAAAGGATGATTTCATTCAGATAGTTTCATCTAAAAGGTTATCCCATTCAAAGGACCAATTCACTAAGCATGATCCCCTTCAAAGGATAAATTCACTAAGTAAACCCCTATTCAAAGGATAATTCCGTAAGCAAAAATTCCTTTAAAAGAGTAAGTTCATTCAGGTAATCTCATTTAAAAGGCTGTTTCATTCAAAAGATAAACTCACTAAGCAAAATCCCATTCAAAGGACAATTCCGTAAGCAAAAATTCCTTTAAAAGAGTAAGTTCATTTAGGTAATCTCATTTAAAAGGCTATTCCATTCAAAAGATAAACTCACTAAGCAAAATCCCATTCAAAGGACAATTCCGTAAGCAAAAATTCCTTTAAAAGGATGAGTTCATTTAAATAGTTTCATCTAAAAGGCTAACCCATTCAAAGGACCAATTCACTAAGCATGATCTCCTTCAAAGGACCAATTCACTAAGCAAACCTCCATTCAAAGGACAATTCCGTAAACAAAAATTCCTTAAAAAGGGTAAGTTCATTCAGGTAATCTCATTTAAAAGGCTGCCCCATTCAAAAGATAAACTCACTAAGCAAAATCTCATTCAAAGGACAATTCCGTAAGCAAAAATTCCTTTAAAAGAGTAAGTTCATTCAGGTAATCCTATTTAAAAGGCTGTTTCATTCAAAAGACAAACTCACTAAGCAAAATCCCATTCAAAGGACAATCCCATAAGCAAAAATTCCTTTAAAAGGGTAAGTTCATTTAGGTAATCTCATTTAAAAGGCTATTCCATTCAAAAGACAAACTCACTAAGCAAAATCCCATTCAAAGGACAATCCCATAAGCAAAAATTCCTTTAAAAGGGTAAGTTCATTTAGGTAATCTCATTTAAAAGGCTGTTCCATTCAAAGAACCAATTCACTAAGCAAAATCTCATTCAAAGGACAATTCCGTAAGCAAAAATTCCTTTAAAAGGATGATTTCATTCAGATAGTTTCATTTAAAAGGCTGTTTCATTCAAAGGACCAATTCACTAAGCAAACCTCCATTCAAAGGACAATCCCATAAATAAAAATTCCTTTAAAAGGATGATTTCATTTAAATAGCTTCATCTAAAAGGCTAGCCCATTCAAAGGACCAATTTCATAAGCAAATCCCATTCAAGGGGTAATTCTCTAAATAAAAATTCCTTTAAAAGGATGAATTCATTCTAGAAGTTTCATTAAAAAAGACTACTTCATTCAAAGAACAAATTCACTAAGTAAAGTCCCATTCAAAGGACAATCCCATAAACAAATTCCATTCAAAGGATTAACTCACTAAGCAAAATTTCATTCAAAGGGCAATCCTCTAAATAAAATTCCTTTAAAAAGATGAGTTCATTCAGATAGCTTCATCTAAAAGGCTAGCCCATTCAAAGGATAATTCTGTAAACAAAAATTCCTTTAAAAGGATGATTTCATTCAGATAGCTTCATCTAAAAGGCTAACCCATTCAAAGGACAATTCCATAAGCAAATCCCATTCAAGGGGTAATTCTCTAAATAAAAATTCCTTTAAAAGGATGAATTCATTCTAGAAGTTTCATTAAAAAAGATTATCTCATTCAAAGAACAAATTCACTAAGCAAAATCTCATTTAAAGGACAATTCCGTAAGCAAAAATTCCTTTAAAAGGATGATTTCATTCAGATAGTTTCATCTAAAAGGCTAACCCATTCAAAGGACCAATTCACTAAGCATGATCCCCTTCAAAGGACCAATTCACTAAGCAAATCTCCATTCAAAGGACAATCCCATAAACAAAATCCATTCAAAGGGTAATTCTTTAAATAAAAATCCTTTAAAAGGATGAGTTCATTCAGATAATTTCATTAAAAAGGCTTTTCCATTTAAAGAGTCAATTCATTAAGTAAAATTTATTTTTTTTGGTTAAAAAATTTAAAATATTCAATTAAAATAAAAATTTTATTTAAAAAAAAATTAAATGAATAAAATAATGAAAAAAATAAAGAAAAATTAAATTTTCAAATCAAAAAAAATAAATTTTTTGCGTAATCAATTTAATTTTTAAAAATAAAAAAACAAAATAAGTTAATTTAATTTAATTAATTTTTTATTTAATATACAAAAAAAAGAAATTTATCTTTAAATTATGAGTTTAAAAGCTTGGAATTAGCCTATTTGTATAAAAAAATAAAAAATGAAGGTAAAATTTACATAATTTATTACATCAAAATAATCCTTTATTCAGGCACATCATT